ACTTCTTCGAGGCATCCGCTCGAAGAAGCCGGCCGCCCGCCAAGAATAATACATGTCTTAAATATTAAACCTGCCATATAATGATAAATGTCTTAAATATTTCTACCCACTCCATTCTAAAGTATGAGGCCATTACTCGTTATTTCAAAGATGGCCGGCCCCAAGCCTACCTCTTCATTATTTAGCGACTCAAGATCCAATGAACACGGAAAGTACGGACTCTCCTTAATTAACTAACTTCAACAACGACAAAAATAATCTTATCAATGGGATCTGCCCGCTCGGAGATAGTAAGTCAAACTCCGCAACAACAACAGTATTTCCTCAACTCCCTAAAATTTGTATGACTCGGGTCGTACAGTTAGGATTTGCATTTGAGTGTCATCCGTGCCTAGAACATAGATATTCGACTGGGAATAACACTCTATCTCACTCCCCCTTGGGAGCTCTTCATAAAAAGCCCCTAAGACCCCAGGATGGTGTAACAACCCCCCTCGGTCTAACATGCTGAGTAGTGTGAAATTGCATGTATGCAAAAATGTCATTCCTTTCTCTAATGCGACTTGTACTCCAAGAACCGATAAAGAGCCATTACAAGCAGCTGCGCACTCGGCCACTAAAGCATAGGACCGATTTCCAACCCACAAATCGACTACTGTCTATAAGGGGACTCTCACCATAGGTGTGAGAGAGAGGGGGAGAAGGGTGAATCCATTCTAGAGAGGCCCAACTCCCCCCCCCCTCATCCGTTCAAGCAACAAATTGTTCTTCTCAAACACACAGATCGTAAATAATATATATGAAAAAAACGACTCCTATTATTGAAATAGTAGAACCCAAAGAACTAACCGAATTTCAACCAACAAAACAATCTGCAAAATCAGAATATCGTCTTGGAAAACCTGACAAGCCCAAAAAATGTTGAGGAAAAAAAGTTAAATTGACACCGATAAACATCAACCAAAAATGAGCCTTGCCATATAACTCATTATAACAATACCCCGTTATTTTCCCCACTCAATAATAAAACCCACCAAAAATAGCAAAAACCGCCCCCATAGAAAGCACATAATGAAAGTGGGCTACAACATAATATGTGTCATGTAAAACAACATCCAAAGAACTATTTGCTAATACAACCCCAGTCAAACCCCCCAGTGTAAATAAAAAAACAAATCCCATTGCCCAAAGCATAGGAGTGTCTAATCTCAAAGTTCCCCCAAAGATAGTGGCCAGCCAACTAAACACTTTTATTCCAGTTGGCACAGCAATAATCATAGTTGCCGCAGTAAAATATGCTCGTGTATCCACATCCATCCCTCTAACATATTAAGGAAACCACTATAGAGGCCCCCCCACACCGGAACTATTCCCAGSTTGGACTGTACCTTAATTCCAACCTCTTCTTTCGTTTTAAAAATTTTCATTTACTTTTCATCACTTTAAAAAAGCTATTTTGTTTTTAGTTCATATAGAATGCTTCTTAAAAACCTTTATCCCCCTAACCAAAACCCCCTTCGAACTCCCCTCTCAAAAGTAAAGGTTATCTTTTTTATTAAACAGACAAGCCCCCCTCGAATCTCCTTTTAATTGCTCCAAGGCCAATCAATCTTTAAGACTTTGTGCCATTACAAAAAACATAATTACTTCTTTTTGATCCCCCTTCTTTCCACTATACTTAAAATTAATAATAAACCCCCCCCCATCAATTAACCCCACAAGTCAAATTTCAAAAAGACCAACAGAAAAACCTCCTTGAGAATAGCCCAAAGTAAAAGCCAGTAAAACCCCAAAGCCAAGTAGGGGCTTTTTATTTGTAAGATAAAATCTTTCTAATAAATTCGACTTTAAAAAGCCCACATGTCCATTTTCAAATCGACATTTTATATAATAAAGAAGCTGGGCTTCCCCCGCGCTACGTCAGATTGAAAATATTATACCAAAGCCCCTAGCACCATAAAACTTTTTTTTTATAATAAAACCCCACCCAACAATCTCAACAAACCCAATCCACCAAGAAAAATCTTGCGAAATTAAAAACTGTTTATTAAGTCTAAATCTCCCGCATGCAGTCTCTAAGGACCCCAAAATCCCTCTTTCTCAGAAAAACCCAGATCTACCAAAGAAGGTCTTAGTTTCCCACTGGTTAACCTTAGGAAAACCTAATTTTCGCTGCCTTAATTTGTAAGACAAGAGTCTTATCGGCCAAACATTTATTTTCAAAAGATTTTCCCAGCGTATAGCAGGACGAGGCTCAAAAATATTACTATTTTCAATGGCTTAAACCAACCGTAAACATATGGTGGGCCCACACAATAAAACCTAATATTCCAATTGAAAGCATTGCATAAACCATTCCTAAGTATCCAAAAATCTGCTTCTTAGCGACAAAAGTTGGTATTATTTGAGAAATCATTCCAAAGCCAGGTAGTATTAAAATATAAACTTCTGGATGCCCAAAAAACCAAAACAAATGCTGAAATAAAATCGGATCTCCCCCCCCTGCGGGATCAAAAAAGGTAGTGTTAAAATTTCTATCCGTTAAAAGCATGGTTATGGCCCCCGCTAATACTGGCAAAGACAATAATAATAAAAAAGCAGTAATCAAGATAGATCACACAAATAGTGGCATTCTAGTCAACGTCACCCCGGGAGCCCGCATATTAAATATAGTTGTTATAAAATTCATTGCGCCCAAAATCGAAGACGCCCCAGCTAAATGGAGGCTAAAAATAGCCATGTCCACCGCCCCGCCAGAGTGGGCTTGAATACTTGATAGAGGAGGGTAAACCGTTCATCCGGTACCAACTCCTTGTTCAACAAAAGCGGAACCTAATAATAATATTAGAGCAGGGGGCAACAACCAAAAACTAATATTATTAAGCCGTGGGAAAGCCATATCGGGTGCACCAATATATAATGGAACCAACCAATTCCCAAACCCCCCTATCATCACTGGCATAACCAAAAAAAAAATCATAATAAAAGCGTGCGCCGTGACAATTACATTATAAAGATGATCGTCTCCTAGCATAGCCCCCGGAGCCGAGAGCTCTAATCTTATTAACATACTGAAGGCCGTACCGAGCATACCTGCCCCAATCCCAAATACTAAATATAACGTACCAATGTCTTTGTGGTTAGTGGAAAACCCCCAGCGAATTACGTATAAACTTTTCATTTTTTACCTATTTTTCTCGTTGACGAACATAATTCTAAAGACAGCAAACTAAGGAACGACCCAAACCAAATAAGGAAAACGACAATAATAATTACCAAAACAAATATTAAAGATGTTTTTCTTCTCGAAAAACATGCCCCCAAATAAAAACAACTTCTTTAGTTAGCTCCAAACTACCCCCTAAAACAGCCCTACTTTTTATCCCCGACTTTCGGATTAGCCAATTTATTTTAATCGTGGGTAAAACAAAAAACACCAATAGAAAAAACAATAAAAACAAAACAAGTAGTGTTCATCGATATTGAGTTAAAAACACGGTAGTGTCTAATTGTGGCATTTCAACTAAAATATAACCAAAATCAATTAGATCAGGGAGTGCGGGACTTGCACCCACATTTTTAGCTTTGAAGGCTAACGGTCTACTTTAACCTAACCCCCTCAATTAATTTTCTTATCAGAAGACAATCCTCAAAAAAACTAAACGACCCCCCAAATAAATATAGCGGCGCCAATTAATATAACTAAAGCATAGTTAAAAACTAGGCCCGACTGTAAATTACTTAGACCCCGAGTCCACCCAATTAAAAAATTAGATATCCCCTTAGGGCCCACCAACTCTAGTATGCCCTTATCGATAGTTCGATATGCAATTTGATGGCCCCCCTTCCACGCCTTCTTCGCTAAAAAATAGTTAAGAACATAGTTAAACTGCCAAGCAGAGTATAAAAAAGTATAGCTTATTCGGCCTATAAACAAAGAAGGCACCCTAAAGAAATGCACTGAATAAAAATAAAGAACAATAACTAATACCGCCCCCCCAAAACTAAGGGAAACCGGCAATAACTTAATAAAAATAGGAATCATTGGGGGAGATGTTATTTGAAAAGACCAAACCACCTCTTTAATCAAATAGCCCACGAAAAGACTCCCCAAAGCTAATAATATTAAAGGCAAAACTAAATTTCAAGAACCCTCATGAACACGTCTAAAAATCGCTTTTCTAGAATTGGTATTAGATAAAAAAGTTAAATAAATCAATCTAATCGAATAAAGAGCGGTAAGTAAGGCCGAAAACCCCCCCAGTCAATAAGCAAAAGTTAAATAATATTGTTCAAAGGCCAACTCTAAAATTAAATCTTTAGAATAAAACCCTGTTAAATAAGGAAACCCCATTAAAGATAAAGAACCAATAACAACCATAATATAAGTAAGGGGAATTAACTTAATCAGCCCCCCCATCTTCCTTATATCCTGTTCGTCAGACAAAGCATGAATAACAGACCCCGCACTTAAGAACAATAAAGCTTTAAAAAAAGCATGGTTCATTAAATGAAATAAGCTTATGGAGTAATGAGAGATCCCACAGGCCACCACCATATACCCCAATTGACTACAAGTCGAATAAGCAATAACTTTTTTTAGATCATTTTGAATCACTCCAACAGTAGCGGCCAAAAGCACCGTTAGAGACCCAATTATTATTACGGCCACTAAAGCAAGTGGAGCTTGTTCAAAAAAAGGGGAAGATCTAATTAATAAAAAAACACCCGCCGTCACCATGGTAGCCGCATGGATTAAGGCGGACACCGGAGTTGGTATCAAAATTTTTCGACACACGACTATTCACATAGTAGACAGGACTTTTTCTTCTACTTTACAACTTATTTACTTTTTAAAAAGGTTTTGCATCTTCCCCTATTCTCACTCCAACCCGCCTTTAATCCACTCATATATTAAACCCAAGGTTAAAACCCCCAAAAACCCCACCATAACTCAAAACCCAAAAGGAGAAATTTGATTAAAGAGGACACACCAAGGGAAAAGAAAAGATATTTCTAAATCAAAAATCAAAAACAAAATACCAACTAAAAAAAATCGAACTGAAAAGGGACGTCCTGGAATTCCAAAAGGCTCGAATCCACATTCATAAGCCGAAACTTTCTCTCGATCCGGTTGTTTTACCCCTAAAAAATAAGAAGCACCAGAAAAAAGCGCGGAAAGAACTATACTAAAAATCAATAAGAAGAAAAGGCTATAAAACTCCAGAGACACCGTAATAACTATTATTTTAACCCCGAAGTGAACTAAGAGATTTTAAAATTATTGTTCCTCTTATTCGATAATACGCAACCAAAATGGCTAAACCAATAGCCGACTCCGCCGCCGCGATTGTCAAACCCATAATTGTAAAAATTTGTTCTATTAAAAGATCTACTTCAATAGAATTTATTAAAAACAAAAAAAAAGCTGCTAATAAAATTAATTCAATAGAGATTATCATTATTATAAAATGCCCTCTGTTAAGCACCACCCCCCAACACCCCAATAATAATAATATAACGATAACAATTATATACTTATAGTACACTATTTTATTTATCCAATAATTTAAAAGGGAGCACTTATTTTTACATAAACTAACTATTCCTTAGATAAAGACAATATTCAATTGATATATCGATCTAACGAAACCGCCTCGATTACAATAGGCATAAAAGAGTGGTTCGCCCCACAAATCTCGGAACATTGACCGTAAAACGTCCCTGGTCTTTTAATAAAAATACCAACTTGATTTAATCGACCCGGAACCGCATCTGTTTTTATGCCCAAAGCAGGGACAGCAAATGAATGTAAAACATCCGCGCCAGTTATTAAAATTCTCACATGTGTATTAATAGGAACGACCAATCTATTATCTACTTCTAATAACCTAAAATCCCCACTATTTAAATCCGATGTCGGAATCATATAAGAATCAAACTCTAACGTTTTTTCCTGATAATCTGAATATTCATAAGATCAATACCATTGATGTCCAATTGCTTTAATCGTTAAAGCAGGACCCACAACCTCATCCATCAAATACAATAACTTTAAAGAAGGAGAGGCGATAAAAACCAATATTACAGCGGGTATTATAGTCCAGACTATTTCTAAGAAAGTTCCGTCAATCAAATCTCTATCATAATACTTACCATTTAAAGCCTCAACAAGCAACCACAACACGACTATCACAATAACAATCAATAAAAACATAATCTGATCATGAAAAAAAACTATCTCTTCCATCACCGGGTCGGCCGCCTCCTGCAAACCCAAGTGTCAAGGCTCCGGAATATCCTTCTTCCCACATACATTTACAATATAAAAAAAATTATTTAACATTTGCTCTTAATTTTTTTAAATAGTCCATTAAAAAACTATGAGCCCCATCAATAAACACAAAGATATAAAAATAACCACACCACATCCACAAAATGCCAATACCAACTCGCCGCCTCAAACCCGACGTGTTGACGACAAGTAAATTGATTAAATCTTAATCTAATCAAACAAACGGCTAAAAAGGTAGTCCCAATTATAACATGGAAACCATGAAACCCAGTCGCCACAAAAAAAGTAGACCCATAAACCGAATCTGAGATAGCAAAAGGAGCCTCAAAATACTCAAGTACTTGTAATCCCGTAAATAAAACACCCAAAAAAACAGTTAAAGACAAACCCAGAATTGCCTCTTCTCTCTTTCCACTAATTATCGCATGATGAGCCCAAGTGACAGTACCCCCAGAGCTTAATAAAACAGCAGTATTTAACAAAGGAATGGAAAAAGCGTTTAAAGGATCGACCCCTTGAGGAGGTCAAACCGCACCCAACTCAACAGCTGGCGCCAGACTACTATGAAAAAAAGCTCAAAAAAAAGCAAAAAAAAAAAGAACTTCCGAGACTATAAATAAAAGCATTCCATATTTTATCCCTTGTTTAACTACTAACGAATGATGCCCCTGAAAAGTCGACTCTCTAATAACATCTTGTCATCAAACGAACATAATTATCACAAGTACCAAGACTCCCAAATACATAATTTGACTTAAGCCATAATGAAAATACATAACACTACCCGCAGTTATAAAAAAAGCCCCCCCCGCCCCCAGACAGGGCCAAGGAGAAGGCTCCACTAAATGATAAGGATGACATAAAATAGTTCGCATCATCAAGCCAATAAAAAAGAGTACTTCTTTTCATTGTCAACAAGGGCCAGTTCCCTCACCCTCACTATGTTACGACTTACTCTACCTCGGAAATATTAAGAACCCTCTTGAGGGGCAACCAAACAATCTCTCTAAGCAAAGGCGACGGGCTATTTGTACTAACACTGAAAAGATTTCATTGAAACGCTCTACTTTTCAATTACTATTAAATCCAACTTTCCGTTATCTTCCAGGCACCTTCCGAACTCTTATTTTAGGGTTTCACATTCAAAGTTTCCCATTGTATAAGAAAATGTAGCGCATCTAATCCCCAAACATTAGGACAATAAGACCTGACTTCATTCAATAGACAAACTACTGAGTTTAATTGGTTTTATGTTTAATACACAATTTGACGACGGCCATGCAATACCTGTCAATAGGGGATTCAAGTTTGGGTAAGGTTTCTCGCGGACTATCGAATTAAACGACACGCTCCTCTAATTAAAACAGTGAACAGCCAAGTTTTTTGAATTTTAATCTTGCGATCGTACTACTCAAGCGGAAAATTTCTTACCTTTTAGGATTGCTTCACATCTTTTTCATTATTTACAGTATAGACTACCAGGGTACCTAATCCTGTTTGCTCCCCACACTCTCGTGTTTTAGCCATCATATTATAATCTTAGAAATAAATAGTCCTCACGTCTAAAGTTCTTTTTCCTATTCTCACATACCACCATTACAGAAAAATTCCATTTACTCTCTTTAATAAGGCGGCCTATCACACCCTTTACGCTTTTGCCTATAAGACTAACCCTTAAGTTTCACCGCGTCTGCTGGCACTTAATTTGACAGGCTAGGTAAGGTGCCCTCTCTGTATCTTACCTTCGTATATTGCACAAAATTCTTTACTGCTGCCTCGGGGGCCAACACCCCATTTGAGCTTTCCCCTTGTCTCAGTGAAACTGTGGCTCCTAACTAAAGCTCCGCATCATAAGCAAGGTGGTCCTTTACACCCCCTTCTACCTAATACGACTCCGGCCCAGCCAAACTTGGCCTCCGGGTTTCCTCACCTGTTCGCACACTACCGTTTAAGTCGGAAGACTAATCTTTAGATACTAGCATGTATTTAGGAGGTCACTTATCTTTTATCTTCCCCAAAACCAAAGGACTTTAGACTCTCCGGAAAATCAAACACTTAAATCGGAAAACTAATCTTTAGATAAATAAGTGGATTAAGCCCCCCCTGGGCTAAAGATTACCCCATTCTTTATGGGGTCTATCATTATAAAAGGAAATATTCCAAAAAGGAAAATGGCTATTACTAAAGGAGAGATAGCCAATAACTCACACCTGTTTAAGTCTATAATAAAAAGGAGATAATTGGAGGCCGCCCCAAAACTAATACGATTATATAAATAAAGAGAATACGCCGCAGACCAAACCATACCCGAAGTAGCTAACACCCCAAGCCCAAAATTATATTCAACAGCAGCTAACAACGAAAAAAACTCTCCAACAAAATTACAACTTAAAGGAATCCCCATGTTAGTTAATGACAAAACGAGCATTATACAAACAAAAAGTGGCATTGTAAGGGTAACTCCACGATAATATTTAATAAGACGAGTGTGATGACGCTCATATAAATAAGTAATCGCAATAAAAAGGACTGAACTAACAAAACCGTGCGCTAACATCATAAAAACCGCCGCCACCAGCCCCTCAATTGTATGGGTAAATAAACCTAAAGGGACCAACCCCATATGTGCCACCGAAGAATAAGCAATAAGCCGCTTAAAATCCACTTGGCGACAAGTCAGTAAGCCTCCACAAATAATAGCCACAACACCCAACATAACAATTAAGGGGGCAAAATACTCGGAGGCAGCGGGTAAAATCGGCCAAGAAAATCTTAAAAACCCATAACCCCCTAACTTTAATAATATTCCCGCCAATATTACCGAACCAGAAACGGGGGCCTCCACATGAGCTTGGGGTAATCAAATATGAAATGGTATTTGAGGAATTTTAACCGCTAAACTAAGAAAAAACCCAGCCAGCACTCATTTTTGAGTAGTTACAGGTAATTTTATATTTAATAATATCTGATAATCGGTTGTTCCTGTAACACTATATAATTGAAAGATGCCCAAAAGCATAAACACCGATCCAGCGAAAGTATAAAAAAAAAAATAATAAGAAGCACGCACCTTTTCTTCTCTGGAACCTCAAACACCAATCAAAAGAAACATAGGGATCAATATGCCCTCGAATAAAACATAGAATAGAAGTAAATCAAGCACTAAAAACACTCCAATTAATAAGACCTCTAAAAACAATAGACACAACAAAAATTCTTTAAATAAATGTTTAATTGACTTTCAACTAATTAAAATACAAATTGGTATCAATAGTGCAGTTAAAACAAAAAAAAACAAAGAGGCTCCATCTAAAGCAAAAACCCCCGGACCCCATTGAAAATTTAAGGCCGGAGAAATGATCCATTCTATTCGATTTATAATTTGAAATTGCCCCTCTAAATCAAAAGCCCCCCACATAACCAAAGCACTAAGCAAAATCGCCAAAGACCACTCTAACGCAACTCTTTTTAATTTGACACTATCCTCTCTCGAAACCCTCATCACATTAATTATCCCCATAAAAAGCAAAAAAAAAACTAGACCTAATCCATTTTTTAGCCCAAACATTACACACTCTTTACCCACCCCTACCATAGCAACAATTGTCGGCGTCAGATATGGGCGCATAACTAGCCAGCATCTTATCTATTTGTTAAAAAGTTTTTCCGAAACTTTTCTTACTTATCTATTTGTCAAAAATTTTTCCCGAAACTTTTTATAAAATAAATTATAAACCAGACCCCCCCCCGGGGCAATATAACCTTGAACTTTAAATCTAAAGACCAATCAAAAGATAGCCCTTTTCAACTAATGTAATACAATCGTGTCCGCCAAATAAATAGTCGCTAATAGACAAAAAACATAAGCCTGAATTACTGCAACAGCCACTTTTAATAGTGTTATAAAAACCATTATTAATAAGGGCAAGGCCCCCGCAAGCCCACTTGCAATTAACATATTAAACCCAAACCCAGCTAAAATAGCAAATAATAGATGCCCAGCCGACAAATTAGCTGCCAGACGAACTCCCAATGAAATAGCCCTGGAGATATAACTTACTGTTTCTATTATTACCAAAAGAGGAGCTAAACCCAAAGGAGCGCCACTCGGCATAAAAACACTAAAAAAATCTCACTCAAACCTCCAAAAACCAGCTAAAGTTACACCGATGATTATGGAAAAAGATAAACCCAATGTAACTACAAAATGAACGGTTGGAGTAAAAACATAAGGAAATAAGCCCAACACATTCAAAAATACTATAAAAAAAAAGAGAGAAACAATTAAAGGAAAATACTTTAACCCCTCAGACCCTAAACTATCTTTCACGACACCATGGAGGTGATCATAGATTAACTCAACAATAGATTGCCACCTTTTGGGAATTAATTGAATCCCCTTAAATAATAATAAAACCACAGCCACTGCTAAGATCATCATCATTGATGAGTTAGTCAAGGCAATCAGAGCCACTATTTTAAATTGATCAAAATAAGCACCGTTCATTAATATCTAAAACACAACCCCCAAACAAAGCCAGACTAAGTCGGAGAACTCTTTCGACTCAGTTTTACCGACTAGTCTGAAAAAAAATATCTTGTCTTTTGACCATGGACCCTACTTCGGATCCAATTTCTTGAGTTAATACTATCGCCCCTATCATAGCCACTAATAGTATAAAACTAGCTAAAATAAATAAATAATAACAAGCTATATACAAAACTCGTCCGAGCGCCTCCATATTCTGATATTTCATTAAAAACCAGGGGGTCGCCACATCTCAGGCCCTTCTTGTTTCAGCCCCCAAAAAAGCCCGATAAGTATAAGAGCCACCTATTATTAATCAACTAGAAGCAACTTCTGAAAAAAAAAATGTTCCAATAAGTAGCCCAATAGGAACGTAATTTGTCATGTCTGCCTCCCCACCCAATCGAAAAGCGGGGGGAAAATCTGTTAAATTCAATAACATAATTACAAACAAAAATAAAATAGCAATCGCCCCCACATAAATTATTAAAAACATTAAAGCAACAAAAACGACCCCCAGCCAAAGAAAAACCCCCGCAGAGCCGATAAAGATAATAATTAATCAAAAAATCGAATGAGTGGGATTGAGTGCTGATATTGCCATAATCCCAGAACCAACAATACTAAACCCTAGTATATAAGGCGCCACCCCAATCCGATTTACTTTTTTTTTAAAATAAGCCCCCCACAGCCCAATGAGCTAATTGCAACCATAAATTAGGAGAAAACACTGTTAATCCAATGACATACAAACAAGCACCAATTAACAAAGCCTTTCTTAAATTTATTCAATTTTCTTTTCTTAGCATCTTTGAGCTAATCAAAAGAGAAAAGCTAGCTTGAAAATAAATAATTTTGACTATTCTAACATAATAAACCCCAGCCACAACAGAACACAGCACGGCCAAAAAAAAGACTAAATAATATTGATCTACCACCCCAGACAATAAAACCAACCACTTACCTAAAAACCCCACTAAGGGAGGAACCCCAGCGATCGAAAGAAAAGTCAAAGCCAAAGTTAAAGCTAAAACAGGCAATCTCCTGGAAAGTCCACTAAACTCTACAATCAAATTTCTTACGGTGCCTAAAGCTAATATTATAGCAAAAACACAAATGGACATTATTACATATAAACCCATATATGTTAAACTAGCTTGAATACTCTCAAATGACCCAACCTCTATCCCCCAAAGCACAAATCCCATATGTCCTACCCCACTGTAGGCTAACAATCGTTTAACTTTGGTTTGGTTTAAAGCCCCGAGAGCTCCCACAAGCAGCGAAAAAAGAGTCCCAACTAATAAAATATTAACCGCCGACCCAATTGAAACAAAAATTGAAAAATAGCCAACCTTAGGGACTATAGCCAATAACGCCGTCGCCGTTGTCGGTGCTCCATCATAAACATCCGGTGCCCACATATGAAAAGGAGCAACAGACAACTTAAATAAAAGGGCTACCACGATTAACAAACTACCACTAGGAACTCTAATCTCAGAAAAATAAAACCCCGGATTCAATGTTAAATTTATATATGGGATATGAACCCCTCCCGTAAACCCACACAATAAAGCACACCCAAATAAAAATAGACCAGATGAAAGTGCACCTAATACAAAATATTTTAAACCAGCTTCGGCACTTTGCCCAGACCCGCCCCTTTGAGCGACCAAAATAAAAAGGGAAAGAGTGGATAACTCAATGGCCAAATAAACAGAAAGTCAATTACTAGAAGAAACTAAACAAAGACTTCCTAATGCCACCATTAAATTAAAAAGGGGTAAGTGCGCATTCGTTTGAACCCCCCCCCCCTGCATTCGTTCCCCAAAGAACTTTGGGGAAATTAGCTTTTCCGGGTCCCCCATCAATAAAACGGCGAAAGACCCTATGACGATAATAAACTTAGTACTTTCAGTTCAGCCTTTTACGATCAACAATCCCCCAACAGATAATTCAGAAACAAAAACCGATAAAAATTCAAATAAAAAAGAAAGACCGCATTCACTTATCATTAATAATATTAAAAGGGATCCTTTTACAACAAAATTATTGATACTAACAACCATCGTCCCCAACATCATTATTCCCAATAGGCATACGTGGCTAAGCTCTCACCTGGTGTGGTGCATGTGTATTTTGCTCTCTCTCCAGGCTAACCCAGAAGCTGTTGAAGGATGTCATTTAGTGTATGTGGGACATCTGCCCCCGTCAATGGATCACTATCTCCTGCCGCCCCAGTCAATGTATCACCAACACCCATGCGGCGGAGCCCAGCACGTACACCATCATTTCGTGATCCATTTTATTTCTTTTGTTCCCAACGAACCTCGGCAAACAATAGTCGGTTTTCTAATTCCCCCAACACAGGACTTCAAATAAAAAAATAAGAAAAATAAAAAAAAGAGACCAATTGCCCAATACTTATATAGGGCTCTTCCACCACAAGCGATCCAACTCAAGTAAGAAGAAAAAAATCCCCTATTAAAAATCAAAAAGCTATACGCCCAAATGGACGAAAAGGCAAACCTCTTAATCAACTCCGGTGAAGTAATGGGAGACAAAATAAAATTAATATACTAAAAAACATCGACACAACTCCCCCGAGTTTATTCGGTATTGAACGCAAGATTGCATAAGCAAACAAAAAATACCACTCAGGCTGAATGTGCACTGGAGTCACCAATGAATTGGCTTGAATAAAATTGTCTGGGTCGCCTAATAGATTTGGCGCCAGATACACAATAATACTCAATAACATAAGTGTAACCACTATTCCGTATCAATCCTTGGATGTATAATAAACATGAAACACCACATCATCCGCAGGTAACTTAGACCCAACAGGACTATTGGATCCCTCTACATGTAAATATATAAAATGAACCCCAACTAAAGCTACTAACAAAAAGGGGAAGAGAAAATGAAGACTAAAAAATCTAGTGAGCGTAGCCCCAGAAACACTAAACCCCCCTCAGACTCATTGCACAATATCGGCCCCCACATAGGGAAGAGCGGACAATAGATTTGTAATAACTGTCGCCCCCCAAAAAGACATTTGTCCCCAAGGTAACACATAGCCCATAAAAGCCGTCGCCATCGTCAAAAGAAATATTACGACACCAACTCGCCATACCGGGGCTTTCAAATAACCCCCATAATACAAACTTCTCCCAATATGAAAATAGAGACACAAAAAAAACAGAGAAGCCCCATTAGCATGAAAATATTTTAATAAAAACCCATAATTTACATCGCGCATAATATGTCCCACCGATGTAAAAGCCAAACCAACCTCGGCACAATAATGCATGGACAAAAAGCACCCTGTTACGATTTGCATAACTAAGCAAAACCCTAATAAAGAACCAAAATTTCACAAATAACTTATATTTGAAGGAGTCCATAAATCCACCAAGATACCATTCACCGGAGATAAAAGCGGACTCTCTTTGCGCTGTGGCATAGGAAAAACCCCCCAGAATTAAACTTCATTAGACAAATTTATCTAAAGAATAGTCTTCAGACTTAAACCAATTAAATATCTCAAACAACAAATTACAAAATATCTTAGATCGGAGGCGGGCCATTTAATCCAAAAAGAACACTAGCCACAAAAGTAACCACCCCCAAACTTAGAGGTAAATACCCTTTTCATAACAAAGACATAAGCTGATCATACCGAATTCGAGGAAAGGAAGCCCTTACTCAAATAAAGAATAAAATTATAAAAACAACTTTTAGACCAAATCACCCGGCTCCACCTTTTAAAAATTTCACCGGAGAAAGTCACCCCCCCAAAAAAAAGATAGTTGTTAAACAACTCATCAATATAATATGAGCATATTCAGCAAGAAAAAACAAAGCAAAAGACATCGAAGCGTACTCTACGTTATACCCCGACACTAGCTCCGACTCTCCTTCTGTTAAATCAAAGGGAGCTCGATTAGTCTCCGCTAAAGCTGAAGCAAAAAACATTATTGCAACAGGAAATAATGGGGAAAAAAATCAAACACCACTATTTTGCGCTAAAACAATTTCAGTGACACTTAAAGAGCCAACACACAATAGAACCGAAATGATGATCAACCCAATCGAAACTTCATAACTAATCATTTGAGCCGCTGCCCGAATCGCCCCCAAAAAAGCATATTTTGAATTACTCGCCCACCCGGACATTAATGTCGCATAGACACCTATCGAAGAAACAGCCAGGATATACAAAACCCCTATTTTTAAATCACTTATTAAAACCCCCCTCTCATAAGGCACAACCCCTCAAACAATTAAAGCCAAGGTAAAAGAAAGTACTGGAGCCACTAAATAAATAAACAAATTAGTTTGATGCGGAATCACCATCTCTTTGGTAAATAATTTTAGGCCATCCGCAAAAGGCTGAGCTAACCCATTAACCCCCACTACATTTGGCCCCTTTCTAGCCTGCATATATCCTAAAACCTTTCGTTCGGCTAAAGTTAAATAAGCTACTGTGATAAGCAATGGAACTACGACCATTAATATTTTTAAAAGTAAATGAACTATTTTCACGAACATTTCAGAGCTGATTATTGAAATCCACTTTAAAAAATCTCACACTCGAAGTTTACTTTAATTTATAAAGTAGAATCACAAAAAGTCTCGGAGGTTCCAATAATGAAAGAATTCTAAGTTCGATCAATTTTTAAACTCTAACCTCATACTCTTAAACTTAATAAATCAATCTATTAAATCTAATTACTTACCTCCAATTTTGCTACCTGCGGATAAACTTCCTACTTTTTAAATTCTTATTAAATAAAAATAGACTTTCAACTATTCAAAGCCCTCCCAGCATACAGTGACTCAATAGTTCTAATTAATTACTTAGACAAAATGGCCCAACATTTACCCTCCATAGCATCCGGCAACCAAGTATGCAACCCCAACTGTGCAGACTTTCCAACCGCCCCCACAAACAATAGCAAACAAATTAAAGTAATATCGCTAGATGGAGCAGAAACAACAACCATATTAAACACAGAAGAAAACTCTAAAGACCCAAAACGATCCAAAATACCAAACATAGCTAAGACCAACCCCATATCTCCCACTCGATTGATTAACATGGCCTTTATGGCTGCTTTGTTTGCTTCCATTCTAGTTAATCAAAAATTTATTAAAAGATAAGAACATAAACCAACCCCCTCCCAACCGATAAACAATTGTAAATAATTGTTGCTGCTGACCAATACAACCATCAAAAATGTAAAAAGAGATAAATAAGACATAAAGCGAGGAATGTGAGGGTCCCCTAACATATATGCCGTAGAAAAGATATGAACTAAAGTAGAGATTGTTGTAATAACAAGTAACATAATCGCAACCAAACTATCAAATTGTAAGCCAAAATAAACAGTCAATAGATCAGAATCTAGCCACCTTCATAATTTTATATGTGTCGTAGAAAAACTTAAAATTATTTCATAAAAAACCAAAACAGATCAAGATAAACTTATAATCAAACAGCTTGAAGTTAAAATTCCAGCACCTCTTTCTCCTAATTTTCTTCCTCCGACGCCGGCAGCAAGGGCGCCCACCACTAAAAGAAACAAGATACAAATATACACCCTAGACCCTTGTTTCTCGTAATTCTGGCTAGCTAGGCACAATATGACCAGATATCTCTGACATTATCATATTTTACTCCTGGGGCATTAGTGGGCTATTATTTACTACCCCTGAGGTTCTGGCTCCATTTAATGCATCGAGGACCGCCATAGGAGGAACCAGCGATGTGTAAAACCCTACCACTTGAGTACACAATTGTAAATACTCCCCCCATATATCAAAGTTACCACATTGTGCTCTCAACAAGAAAGACACCCAATAATAGTGAATGGCACTCCCCATGATCCCATACTTTTTTAAAAACGAACAACCATCTGCAAGAAACCCTTCCCTCATCAGATTGAAGACCCCAAATAAATATAGCGGCGCCAATTAATATAACTAAAGCATAGTTAAAAACTAGGCCCGATTGTAGATTACTTAGACCCCGAGTCCACCCAATCAGATAAAACCCCTAATAATGAACGACTCCTCTTCAGAACTTCAAACAACTTAATATAATTTTCATGCTTTAGAAGCAATCAGCAATTAACCAAAAGACCCCTTCAAAAAGTTTCCGAGTCAATCAATTGATTGTAACTTATAAAAATAAGAGAACCACTAAGTTTTCGATCCTTTCGTACTAGAAAATAGTTATATCAATGTTTCTTCAAATTGTAGATAGAAACCAAGCTGTGTCACCACGCTTTTAACTCAAATCATGTACGGCTTTAATGGACGAACAGACCAACCCTTGGGAGCGACTGCACCCCAGGATGCCGCAATTCAACATCGAGGTCGCAAACATCGTCGTCAATGAAAACTCTCTAACGTTATTGCGCTGTTATCCCCAGGGTAACTTTTATTTGTTTATCGTTAACTATCTTCCCCTAAATTAACGGGTCACTTAAACCCACCTACAAAGTAAGTGTCTGCTCAGGATCCCCCCTTGGCAGTCAGACATCACTAAATATGTATCTTAAGCCCGCCTTCGTTACTTTTTTAAAGGCGGTCGCCCCAACCAAACTGTCCCACTTATCAAATCCCAAAAACATAATTTTTTGAGTTGGCTTTCTTTAAATAAAAGAGTGAGCTTTTCTAACCCTAGGTTCCCCGAGAGGTTAACACCACATTTTAAAACTATTTATTTGTAAGAAATAAATTAATTTAAGCCTCATAAGTCTCCAGTAAAGTTCCATGGGGACTTCTTGTCTAACAATTTGGATGTAGCATCTTCACTACAAATTCAATTTCACTGGAAATTTTCTTAAGACAGTGAGACCCTCGTGACACCATTCATACCGGCCAACAATTAATTGACTATTGATTACGCTACATTATCACGGTCAGTGTTACCGCGGCCATTAAATTGTCTTTATAAAGCTGGCTCTACCAACCCTTTTAGATACAACCATTGGGCAGGTCTCACCTTTCATACTTCTACCTTCATATTAGCAAAAAGCTATGTTTTTGGTAAACAGTCGAAGCCTTGTGTTTAAACCCTCTAATGAGAGCTAGAAACTAGCCGAGTTCCTTAAAAAAACTTTTCCCCTCACTATCTCCCACTTGTGTTAGTTTGCGACAGTAATATTTTATTATAATTATTTCCTGGCACTTTATGCGTTAATTATTATCCCCCATCGGCAACCTCCTTAGAGGCTGTTTCACCCAAACCCCAAGGCTTGGAAACCAGGGGAGATGAAGCAACAATTTTTTTACTCATGTTCACATTATCTCTTCTGATTCTTGGGTTCTCACCACCACCTAACAGTCTGTTCTGCTACCAAGCAAACTTCTTACTGCCCTCAGAATTTCAGTTCAATTTTTAACCACTATAATTTTTGGAGAAAAAGAGTTCTTGAATGAACTACTACGCATTCTTTCAAAGATGGCTGGCTCCAAGCCTACCTCTTCATTGTCTAAATCCCATACTCCTTTTACACTTAATTATTGAATCTTTAACTTTAACTTCTGATTTGGGCTCCCCCCCCTTGACAACGGACCTATTCGCCCCCTGTCTGTCTGTCCACTTCGAATTTTACCTTCAAAGCCTATCCCCCTTAAAGCGATAAGTCTTTACCCCAAAATTTTAAGGTAATAAGGCGTCTAATGAAAAAATACAAACGCGCCATAAAAACACGAAAGGATCAATTACTAAAAGGAACACTTTTAATAGAAGAAGCGACAAAACTAGTCTTTTTAACAATAAAAACCAATTTCAACAACGACCAAAAGATTACACTCATTTTTTTCTATCTTTTCATTGACACGATCCCCTATGTGGACGTACTACTTACATAGTTTTCGCAGAAAACCAGCTATCCCCAAGTCCGATTGGTCTTTCTCCCCTAACCACAGGTCCTCCGAGGTTTTTGCTACAACCACCGGTTCGTTCTTTAAAACTGCCCATGGTTAGATCACTTGGCTTCGGGTAATTTGACTAAAGAGCCTTCTCGACTTCTCTTCACCTGCATTTTATCCTCAAGAAAGTTTACTTAAATTTGCCAAACGATATCTTATAAACCCATTATACAAAAGGTACACTGTTTTACAGCTGCTTTAAAAGACAAATTTCCAGATCTTTTCAAATCTCTTTCAACTTTCCTTCACAGTACTCCCGCTTTCAATATGGGACCAACATTTAGTCTTAGATATGTGAACTCCTCTCTTCCACTATTTACTCCTTCTCTGCTCTCCTCCACTTTCGCTCCCTGCTACTCACGGAATCTCGTTTGATTTCTCTGTGCCACTCTGATACTAAGATGTTTCATTTTTCAGTTCTCTTCATTGCGTCTCCGCATTGAAACACGAGTTTAAAGCTTCTTCTTCGCTCTTTCGAATCTCCCGTCCAATTTAGCCCATTTTAGTTTTCCCTTTGTCCCCTTTTTCTTCTACCCAAAACTGCAGAGGCGGGAGTCGAACCCGCTTCTTCGGGGCATGAGCCCGACGACTTACCATTCGTCCTCTCTACG